TACTTGTGTGGATAAGGCCTATGTTATAGAGTATATAGCTTCGATCATAGGGATCAATTTCTAGTCGCATAGCTTCATAATAATTCTGTAAAGCTTCCGCATAATTTCCTTCCGATTGAGCTGACATCCGTTACGGTCGTCATTCGATTCAAAGAATTCTCCGTTCCAGAAACGTACATGAGATTTTCATCTCATACGGCTCCTCCCCTATGTGCATAATGAAAATAATACATGGAATCAAAAAAGATTGAAATATTCTCATTATGAATTCAGTGGGGCTAACGTTTTTACAAGAAATCTCTAGCCAACCTTTCTGCAAAAGATATTTTCTTAACATCACGCGTGTTGATACTGGTACTAGATAAAAATGTAAACTCCAACAATTTCTTTGTTCTCAACGCCCTTTAATTTCCAGGAATTAATCACTTCAACAGTCTTCTATGGTTCTAAGGGTATCCAAAGTACCAACGAGATGGATGTTTGTTATCCCAACCATTCTTTTTAGTCCCGATCCCAATAAGGAAAGGCGGTAATTTTAAACAAAGTTTTCGTGTTGTTGATTCCTAGGCGTAGCGCCTCTTCCCCTATGCGGCCTATTGGTACTAGTCTAGTATGGTAGGGTTGGCCTGTAATATAGAACCCATAGGTGTAACCTTTCGCTCAATACTCGAATCAACAATTGAAGCATCTGAGGCTGCATTAATCGGGGATACACGACAGAAGGAATTGTTTTATCTAGAAACTTCACCTTCAACAAGCGTAGATTTTTTCAATAATCTTTTTCGTTCTTTTCTATCCCGAATCTTCCGTCTTTCTCCTAAGACCGAAGCGGTAAATAAAAAAATAATCAAATCACACCATCTCTATAATAGGTAAATGCCTCTTTTTCTCCTGAAGTTGTCGGAATTATTCGTAATAAGATATTGGCCACAATTGAAAAGGTCTTATCAATAAAATTTTCATTTATCCGCGATCTAGGCATAGGTAGAAATCCATTCTATAATTCTTTTCATTAACTCTCGTGAGAAAACGATCCCACAAGTAAAGGAATTTTACAGTACGAAATAACATAAAAGCAGACTCATATCCAATTTTTTCTTTTTGAAGGGGGTCGATAAAAAATAAGAAATATTAGAATCCGATTCGATTTCATCCAAATGTAGTAGTATAAATGTAGTAGTATAAGAATGAAAGGAACTATTCCGATTTGATCAAAGTAGAAGAATCAAAGAATTTATCTTGCGGATTAGGAGAATTCGAGAAGTTTTTCTGAAATTAAGATCCAAAGAAGAAAAAAATCGAATAATTCTTCAATAATCCTTCTATAATGAAAATAGAATAACCCTCCATTTTGTGTTTTGTCCATAGCGGGTAGACGCTTATACACTATACAATCAAATCGAAAAGGATGATTTATGAATTTGGAATAGATTTACGGGTTAAGGGGTTGTTGTTAAGCGACCTAAAATTGGAAAGAAATTTTCAAATTCTTATGGAAATTGAATTCGAATAAAAAGATAATTATGATCGAAAGGTATCCATTTACCATAGTCCAACAAAATAGACCGATCAGTTGATTCGTTCCAATTCATTGATTGAATCCGGTAAAAATATCAGAAAAAGGTAGGAGCGCCGCCTCCGTCTTGGCAAACAAGATATATCTTTATTGTTATTGTTTTTAACCGTTTTTCAAAAAAAGATTATATTATCTTTTTCTCCCAGCTCCCTGGCTCGAAGAAAAAATGCTTTCTTTGATGAAAAGTTTTCCATTTTTATAGCTAGAATGGATTCGAGTGTCTGTACCCATCTAACAATCGAATATGAACAACTCGCAATTCGCTCGGATTCTCGGTCATAATCATTATGTAGGAGAGATGGCCGAGTGGTTCAAGGCGTAGCATTGGAACTGCTATGTAGGCTTTTGTTTACCGAGGGTTCGAATCCCTCTCTTTCCGTATCTTCACCCAATTCACCAATGCTTCAGACCTTTCTTTGAGATAGATTCTCAATTCCTAATTTCTGTGATACGGAAGGAAAGAAAGAACGGGCAGGGAATAAGGATCTGCCTACTGATCTATGATACATGAATGGGAGAAAAATACAAATCTCCGGATCCAATTCCTTACCTTGTGTCCCTTTACTTAACTTAAGTGAAAGGGAAAAATTGTACGAACCCTTGGTTTGTTATTTTAGTTAGGTTTAAGTCTGACGAGAATAATATTCTACGACAAGTAATTCATTTATTTTCAAACCGACCCATTTACTATCTATTATTTGATTGACTAATCCTTTATATTGGAATGCGTGAAGAGTCAAATGCTTTGGCAATTCTTCATGGTGGGATGAATCAAGATAATTTTGAATCAGAGCTCTGGATTTTTTGTCATCCCTTGCTGTAATAATATCTCGGGGTTTGCAACGATAACTTGGTATATCTACTATACGACCATTAACTAAAATATGTCTATGATTAACTAATTGGCGGGCTTGAGGAATAGTT